CAATCGATTCATAACTTTTCAAACAGAACCCATCTTGATCCGAACTCCCTTTACTTGTAAGAGTACGTCTTGGATCTGCCGATTATGTTATGGTCGGAGCCCTACTCATGGTAATCTCGTCGAATTGGGAGAAGCTGTAGGTATTATTTCGGGTCAATCTATTGGGGAACCTGGCACTCAACTAACATTGAGAACTTTTCATACTGGTGGAGTATTCACAGGGGGTACTGCAAAACATGTGCGAGCCCCTTCTAATGGAAAAATCACATTCAATGAGGATTTGGTTCATCCCATACGTACACGTCACGGGTATCCCGCTTTTCTATCTTCTATAGACTTGTATGTAACTATTAAGAGTGAGGATATTCTACATAACGTGACTATTCCACCAAAAAGTTTGATTTTAGTTCAAAATGATCAATATGTAGAATCAGAGCAAGTGATTGCTGAGATTCGTGCGGGAACATACACTTTGAATTTTCAAGAGAGGGTTCGAAAACATATTTATTCTAACTCAGAGGGAGAAATGCACTGGAGTACTGATGTATATCATGTACCCGATTTTACATATAGTAATGTACATCTCTTACCAAAAACAAGTCATTTATGGATATTATCAGGAGGCTCATACAGATCTAGTTTAGTCCCTTTTTCAATCCATAAAGATCAAGATCAAATGAACGTTTATTTTCTTTCTGCCAAAGGCAAACTCATTTCTAGCTTTTCAGTAAATCCAGTAAATAATGATCAAGGAAAAGACAAATTCCTTACTTCGGGTCTTTCTGATAAAAAAGAAAGCAGTATTCCTGATTATTCAGAATTGAATCGAATAATAGATAGGGATCATTGTAATCTCCTATTTCCTTCTATTCTCCACAAAAATTATTATTTCTTTTTATTAGCAAAAAGGCGAAGAACTAGATTCATCATTCCATTTCAATGGATTCAAGAACAAGAAAAAGACCCACAGCCTCGTTCTAGTATTTCGATTGAAATACCGATAAATGGTCTTTTTCGGAGAAATAGTATTCTTGCTTATTTTGATGATCCTCAATACAGAAGAAAGAGTTTGGGAATTACTACATACGGGACTATAGGCTTGTATTCAATCCTCAAAAAAGAAGATTTAACTGAGTATGGAGAAGTCAAAGAACTGAAGCCAAAATACCAAACGAAAGTAGATCGAGTTTTTTTCATTCCCGAAGAGGTGCATATTTTACCCGAATCTTATTCCATAATGGTACGAAACAATAGTATTATTGGAATAAATACAGGAATCACTTTAAATACAAGAAGCCGAATAGGCGGATTGGTCCACATGGAGAAAAAAAAAAAAAAGATTCAACTTAAAATTTTTTCGGGAGATATCCATTTTCCTGTAGAGATGGATAAGCTATTCCGACACAGTAGCATCTTGATACCACCCGGAAGGGTAAAAAAAAAATTTAAAGAATCAAAAAAATTAAAAAATTGGATCTATGTCCAATGGATCACACCTACTAAGAAAAAATATTTTGTTTTGGTTCGACCCGTAATCATATATGAAATAGTCGACGGTATAAATTTAGAAAAACTTTTTCCCCAGGATTCATTGCAGGAAAAGGAGAGTCTAAAACTTAGAGTTGTAAATTATATTCTTTATGGAACTGGCAAACCGATTTGTGGAATTTCCGGAACCAATATTCAATTAGTTCGGACTTGTTTAGTCTTGACCTGGGACCAAGACAACAAAAATTCTTCGTTAGAAGAAGCCTATGCTTCCTTTGTTGAAGTAAGTGCAACTGGTCTGATTCAAGATTTCCTAAGAATCAACTTAGTGAAATCACATATTTCTTATATAACAAATATAAGAAAAAGAAATGATCCGTTAGGGCCCGGATTGATCTCGGATAATAGGTCAGATCGTACCAATCCGTTTTATTCTATTTATTCCACGGAAAGGATTCAACAATCACTTAGACAAAATCAAGGAACTATTCATACGTTCTGGAATAGAAGTAAGGAATCTCAATCTTTGATAATTTTGTCATCAACTAATTGTTTTCACATGGGTCCATTCAACGATGTAAAACATTACAATGGGATAAAAGAATCAATTAAAAAAAATCCTCGAATTTCAATTAGGAATTCGTTAGGAACTTTAGGAACAGCCTGTCAAATTGTGAATTTTTATTACCTTTTAAAAACTCATAATCAGATCTCGGTAATTAAATATTTGCAACTTAACAATTTAAAAGAGACTTTTCAAGTATTTCCAATTTTTTTACTTCCATATTTTTTAATGGACGAAACCGGGAGAATTTATAATTCCAATTCATGCAGTAACATCCTTTTGAATCCATTCAACTTGAATTGGCATTTTTTCCATCATAATTATTGTGAAAAAAAATCCACAATAATTACCCTTGGACAGTTTTTTTGTGAAAACGTCTGTATAGCCAAACATAGACCACATCTAAAATCAGGTCAAGTTATAATTGTTCAAATTGACTCTGTAGTA